CCACATGAGAGTTGTACCAAGCAAGTGTTCTCCCTTCACTATCGGACCTGCTTCTTACTTATTTGTTAGCGCCTACGGGCGGAATCAAAGAAAAAATGAATACATTGGGCTTTCGCCACCTGAAAATGCCCGACGGTCATTCAAGATTATCTGCATTTTAGTAAGTGTATGCAAGAGACGCAGTCTTAGTATTAGGAATAGCGAGTTCTCCCTCGTATCCGCAGAAGTTAATGCAACTGAACCCTTCGCTACTCCTTTTTGTGTGACTGACCAACCCGAATTTCATATTGAAAAAGGAGGAGGCACATCAAGGCAGAAGTCGAATCAAGCAAAGATCCTCTGACATTAGCTAGTAGCTGCTTTCCTGGGACTTGCACTTGCTTCTTTTAGAGAAGGCTTGGCTCTATTTATGCTATTTCCATCCACTTGACTGTTCTTCGCGAGTATCTTTCGTCTCTTCCTGGGAATCCAATGGTTACGCTGGAAGAAGGACTAACAGTTATAACCGAGAAAGTGCTTATGTCGACACTAGCAAGTGACTCACCAACTCGGAAGTAAGAAAGAGGAAAGACAGGGGTATGACAACCAATCTACCCGCCTATTAGCTATTCTAGCCAAGGCCAATTTCATGTGTTAAGCATATAGACATCAGATCGTTTTTGGAAGAGTGCCCGAGGACGAATAGAACTTAGATTCAAAAGAGCGCGAAGAAAGAGCTTTCGCAAATGATTGCACTTCTGCTATCCGGATAGCTATTCAAAGCATCGAGAAAAACAAAGATAATGTTAACAGTTTCATAAAAGCAAGGGGATTCGCTAAGCAGCTAAGCAAAAATCCTTTACCCTGAAATCGTAGATCTACGAAATGAGCGTAGTGTTGAACTCTTTCGCACCCCTTCCGAAATCAATCAAGGATTGCCATCGAAAGCTGTCGTTACGCCGAATTCTTCAATAAAAGTAGCCGTCGTAAGGCCGGGGCGTTGCGTATCCGGAAGAGTCAGACTTCGTTTCAAGCAGCAATCTTTGAAAGGAAAGATACTTGTTGTCGATTCAATGTGGGATAGTCCCTACAGGATAGGAGTTAACCCATGTCCACAGTTTTGATTACAGGTCTAGTTCAGTTCAACTCATAGCCCCCAATCCCACTGGTGACGATATTGTCATTGGGGATCAGAAAGTTGCTCTGCCTTACAAAGAGTGGTTAGCTGATCTGGGAGTCAGTGTCTCGATGCCGAAGTCACTGGTCAATGAGTAGGCAAAATCATCTGGGGAAGGAAGCGAGGTGGAGTGAAGCACGGTCGGCAACAGCTAATTGGCTCAGGCGATTCTTGTTGTCGGGCGTAGGGTAGGACCCTCTTTCGAGTTTCAGAGGTGAATCCTCATATGATATGAAGGACTCCCATCCCCGGGAAAGTCCCCAACAGCAACTGGATCAATCTTTGTTGGCTGGCTTGCTTTGTCCGCTATCCTTCATCCCATCCGTCTTGTCCAGGCTGGTAAGGAGAGAAAGGGGTGCCCGGGGGAGATGAAGTAGAATCAATTGAAGTGGATGTTTCAGGAGTTCATTCAAGCGTAGGGGTAGGGCTTCATTCAAGCGTACGGACTTTATTCGACTTTAGTTTAGTGAGTGGATTCTGTTGTGGATGAATGCGCTTAAGCAATAATAGTGGTAGGACTTAGCCGCGCTCTGTTCTTGATCGGTCGAATCGATCGCCATGTTTCTGAGATTCTTCTAAATGCCCTTTCTCTTTCGTTAATGGTTACGATGTCAATCGGGTACCCCATTCATCTATCTTCTTTGAAATGGAATTTCCCGTTCTCCTGCTTCAGTTACAGCTTCTCCCGCTCCTGGAATTCCTTAAAGTTTATTAATGCGATTTACTTGCCTAAATCATAAATTGTCGGATATTTTTGCTTGTAATGCTCTGTGGTGGAACAAAGGAGTGCGCGAAGGTACAATCCTAAAAAGTGAGATTGGTTATAGGGATATCTTTTCCTCTGTTTTGCATATCAACGACAGCTCTGACCTTCCTGATCCTGTAACTGGTTTCTCCCCTGGTCTATGATTGCTCTCCTTAAGACCCGACCGGAAGGTTCGTTCGAGAGGCCCGGTACGGTCCGCTTGGGGCCCTTCCGCAATAAATAGCAGATATAAGAAAGAGAGAGTGGCAGACTGAAGGAACTGTTAGAGTGAGCCTGAAAGAAGGTAGAGGATAATCTCCCAACTTCAAGCCAGGAAGCATTTTAGCAAAAACATTCCCCTCATTCAAAGAAAAGAAAGATGAAAGTTGAATAATAGCTGCCGGCTCCCTTTAACACCAACGGTAGATAGGAACCGAATTCAAAGGCTTGCATGTTAAAGATAGAACCAACGGTGGCAGAAGAGATTTGTGCAGGAGCTGGCGGAGAGCGGAAGATTCGAATCTCGATCCGGGGAGACGTTTCAACGTTAGCTCCTGTAAGCCTGAGCAAACAAAGGTTGTAGTAGGGGCTTCCGCGACACTTTGATTAGTTCAATTAACCCAGCCTCAAGGACAGAAAGGGAGGGTAGGGTTTTTCCTTGATGAACCGAAGGAGGCCTAAGCATTTTGAAAACCCATATCATTCATTGGTAAGCGTAATTGGTTGGCCCTGCCAACTATATGCAGGTCTCTCGAGCCTTCCCTATTTCTCGATCGGTTCAATGCTTCATATTTATTCCACTCAAAGCCTGAGCGTGGCTAGGGTTCTCCCCCACTTCATTAATATAGTATAGCGAGGTGTGGTATAAAGAATACTGATCGTCCAGTAATGGGTAGCGACAACTGAAAAATTAATAGCAAAGGAATCTCAAGCCAAGGAATCGAATTTCTGACAAGGAATCTCAAGCCGCAGGTAACGTCAGTTGGCGAAGGAATCGAATTTCAGCGAAGGAATCTCAAGCTAATTTCAGTGAAATCCCATGTTTTACTTCAAACTGAAAAAAAAGGAAAGACATGAATCACAAAAACTGGCTTACTCGATCATTGGATGATATGCCTAGAAAAGAGGAAGACAAAAAGGAACTAATAAGGTTTTGGAATGAGTTTTACACTTATTTATTGCAAAATACTAACAAGAGTGGACAACATGGTAAGAGTCACTCAGTTCAGTATAAGGAAACCGCCTTCGATATTTTGGAAGAAGCAAAAACAAGATTACCATTAAGTGTAGATGAATTAAGTGAGATCCAAAAGCAAATTGAGGAGATTACTATATGGTTCGATGAGAAATCTATTTTTAGGTCAGCTTCCGACATAATCAAAATCTTAATCAGGGAAAATGAGGAAAGTGCTAAGGATTTTCTCAGGAGAAGGCCATTCGAAAAGGATGATCTTGAATTGCTTTCAGAGTTCGGTCAATATACGATTGAGGCATTAATAGTTCATGTACTAAGTATGTTTTTTTACTCAGTTGAATCTAACTCACTAATTCGTGTTGCTTCTTTGGTTGAACAACTAGAGTCTAGTGTCCGTCACCAAGCTTCATTATTGAAAAGCGGCAGGTGTAATAAACCGTTTTCTAGTGCCACGAATGATTTCAAAGTGAAGAAGTCGGATAGGAAAAGATCCAAATTGGTGATGATGTATCCCTTCGGTTCCGGCTTAGTTCAATTCATGGAGGAAAGGAAATTGATCAGTTTAGTGACTGATTTGAGCGGTACTGTTCGAGTGAAGAAGAAGAAAGGATCTTATTTTCTTCCAAGCCATCTCTACGCAGTCTGCAACTTTGATATTTCATTACTACCGATCAAGCTCAACCTGCCTATGGTATGCAAACCTCGAGATTGGACGAGTGCCTGCCGGGGTGATCAAAATCCTAGATACCTGTCCGATCTATCAGGGGGTTACTTAAGTGGGCCAACAGGTGGCCTATATGATCGTTACCGCCTCTTAAGTTCAGGTGACATTAATCATTTTTATATTGATATTGGAAGAGAAAAGAATTACGAGAAACTGTGTCTTGTAATGAACAAGCTGCAGGGTCAGGCCTTTCAAATCAACAGTCATTGGTTGAAATGTCTTAAATATAATGAGGACTCATTTGTTGAATCTGGTTTACTCATGCCAAGATTTCTATCCTCTATGAATATCAAAGATGTATCCAACTTACTTAGAGAGTTTCACATGAAGGATGAGGTTATTAATAAATTATGTAACTTTAGCGAATTGTTACATACTTTATCTAAGAACATACAGCGTTCTCGTTATGAGAATTTGATTATGAAGCTGGCACAAGCCTACGAAGGTTATCATTTTTATTTGCCAGCCTTTCTCGACTTCCGAGGTCGAATCTACCGCAGTGGTGTCTTGCATTTCCACGAGCGTGATCTAGCAAGAAGCATGATCGTCTTTGCGGATATCAAATCTAGTGGCAATATTGACATGAATGCATATCTCGCCGCAGCAGCCTTCCATTACAAGTCTTTCGTCTCTGTCGACGAGGCATTATACTTTTCTAATAACAACTTCTTGCAGCTCAGTCATGATGATGATCTTCTCATGTACGCTCGGGAGGCTAAACGCCCCTTTCAGCTCTTCGCCCATCTAATTGGAGTTACCTCTCCAAATTTGAAGGTTATTACGCGCATCCCTTTAACCCAAGACGCCTCAGCGAGTGCATATCAGATTATGAGTTACTTTTTGTTGGATGAAAGCCTGGCTTCGAGAACGAATCTCATCCCGGATGGAAAAATCCAAGATGTTTATTCATTCATCCTCGAAGATCTCAAGGTGTTCATGAAAGCAGAACTGGATAATAATCATCTATCAACGATAGTTTGCAATGTGCTCACTCGTAAGCTAGTCAAAGGTATCTTTATGCCTATGATCTATGGCAAAACTTTAATGAGCACGGCCAGCGATCTAAAAGACACTCTCTCTCGCTTCATCACTCATAAGGAATGCTTCGATGTTGCCTCTGTCTGCTTTAAGTTCTGGAGGACGCAATATCAGAACACGGAATGCCTGATCCGGTTGATCCGCCATATAGGCTGGATCGCGTCTGCTAGGGATAGCCCAGTTTTCTATAGAGTCCCTTCCTTTACCACGGTACAGGATTATATGAAAATGGATCCCATAAATGTATGGTTTTATGATGGACTTCATAAGAAGAGGCGTCGGGTGACTCTCAGAGTTTCTTCTTCTAAGAGAGATCGTAGGAAGACTGAAATCTCTACCTTCGTAAACTTCATCCATCAGAGGGATGCCCATATTGCAATGAAAGTAGTAGAATGTATGCTTGAAAAGGGTGCGCCTATATACACAGTACACGACAACTTTATAACTACAGCTGAATATAGCTATTTTCTACCAATAATTTATATCAAGGTCATTTGTGAGATGGGCCCTCCACTTTCAATCCTCAACGAGTTCATCTATATGAATATTATGAAACCTATTGTCAAAGTGGAGTCAGCTGGACCTCATGAGGGTTACTTTGCCGATAAGGTAATCTCAAAAGAGATTCTTCATTATTACTTAAAGGCTAATGTACCTGAGAACATAAGCAAGAAGATGATGGCAACTTGGGAAGAAAGGATCTCGGGAATACTGACCTCTTACGAGAACTATACTCGTTATGTATGCGGTGATTTTCAATCCCCTAACCCTAGGGATTGTTTTCGAGCTCATGAGGAAAAGTGGGATAAATTCAAGTCAAAGCTAATAAGCGGGGAGGGAAATTACTACTGCGTACACTATTAAGTATGAATCATAAGATGATGGCATACACCACAGACAGCTCAACTACTGGACAGTTATTGAATCGCTTGTATAAAAAGATTGAACGAACAACACACCAAGATCCGCATCTTGGGTTAATCATTGCTTCACATCACTTCATCGAGCCTCCCCCTCTTGTTAACGAGATTGACCTACTCTGTCTTGCGACCATGTCTCTCTTAATCCAGTTTGCTTACCCATCCTTATCTGGTTACGGTAAGTTCACAATTTCCTTTACCATGAAGCGATCTTACGGAGAGGAGATCTCATTTACGCTAGGTCCTGCTATCCCCTTGACTGATCCCGATGGTAAGTTAATTCCAATGAGTGAGGTCTATGCTCATATATCTCGATCAATTATGAAATATGCAGAAATCTACAACGGAGATTATATAGTTCGACTCATGATCCGAGTCTATATGGACGGCAAAAAGATGGATAGGCCAGCCCTATCTTCAGAGGAGAGAGATAGCTCACTTTCTTCAATCATTCAAGCCGGATTGAGTGAGATCGAGCCAGCAAGAGAGATCCGAAATCGTAATCGTAGCTATCCAACCCATATCACAGCACTCAAACCATGTCGCACTGAGCTGAAACCATTCATTGTAGCCGATACGGAGACTCTACTGATCGATAATGTTCATAAGCCTTATGCTGCAGGTCTCTTGATGGTTCGTCCCGGTGAACAGATCTATGATATTCTGATTGATAGCTACTTCAGTGAAGACTACTCTATAATCTTGGATTCCTTTGAAGAAAGGAGTACTAAGGTACTTTATGACTTGGTATTAAGGATATCAACGATTGTTAGACAAGAACAATCCCCTTTAACAATTTACTTCCACAACTTCTCTAGATTCGATGGAATTCTCTTGCTTAAGCACCTAGCATGTCATCACAAGAGCTACAAGCTAAAACCACTGATGAGGAACCATAGGCTATACGAGTTAGCTGTCTATTCTGGTACGAAGATGTTATTCCGCTTCAGAGACTCCTTGAATCTACTCCCTGGCAAACTTGCCTCCCTAGCTAAGAATCTATGCCCGGGTCTTGGCCCGAAAGGCTCTATCGCATATGATGAGGTGACACTGTCAAATCTGGCAAGTATGAAAAAGAACTTGTTAGACTATATGAAGCAGGACATCCTTCTCCTTGGAGGTGTAATGCGCTCAAGAGATATATTGGAAGCTGTACAAGGTGGACATAGAAAGCAAGATAACCCTTTCCTCACTTGCTCTTAGCATCTTTCGTATGAAATACTACGATGCTTCTAATTGGCCAATCCACATCCCAAACAAGAATGAAGACAGCTTTATAAGGCGTGCCTACTACGGTGGTCATACAGATGTATACAAGCCATATGGCGAGGACCTATACTACTACGATGTGAACTCTCTCTATCCCTTTGTAATGAAGGAATTTCCAATGCCTGGTGGTGTGCCAGTCTGGCATGGAAATCTGGAAGGCAAGGACTTAGATAGCATGTTTGGCTTTATTGAGGCATATGTGGTATGTCCGAAGACTATCAAGAAGCCCTTTCTACCCTATCGAGACAACAAGAAGAACACTCTCATCTTTCCAACCGGGGAATTTGTTGGAGTGTACTATTGCGAGGAGTTAAAGTATGCAAGAGGCCTAGGCTACACTGTAATCCCAATCTCAGGCTACCTCTTTGAGAGGATGGAAAGCCCATTCAGGGACTTTGTTAGCTCACTCTTTGTGAGAGCAGGTTAGAGGCAAGGATATCAGGTAATGAGGCCATGTCCTATGTGTACAAGATCCTTATGAATTCGCTATACGGTAGATTTGGCATTAACCCTAAAAGCACGACAACCGAGGTCTGCGATAAAGATCGATACAAACATTTGATCAGGCATAGTGAGTTCATCTTCGGTGATATGCTTAGCGAGAACAACTACATCGTTGCCTACCATAGCAATACCGAGAAGGGCTCAGATTATTGGAATCCACCGAAGAACTCTGCTGTCCAACTAGCTGCTGCGATCACTGCCTCTGCTAGGATCTATATGTACCCTTATATCTCAAGAGAGGACTGCTACTACACGGACACAGACTCAGTTGTGCTTGGTCAGCCACTACCTAAAGAAGTGATTTCTTCTTCTGTCTTAGGTAAGTTTAAGCTAGAGGACAGAGTCATGAAAGGATACTTTTTAGCACCGAAATCCTATTGCTACATCGCAATAGGTGGCTCCAATATACTCAAGTACAAGGGACCAGCGAAAAACCAGGTCAATCAAGAATGGTTTGAGTCACAGTACGCGGACCCATCTCGTACAAAACAGGTACCGGTGGAAGCCAACTTCCGGATTGATTGGCACACTCTTAACATCATCAAGAAAGACACAATGGTCAGGGTTGGGCTTCAGCTGGGGACCAAGAGGATACCAGTATATCACAGAGATGTCTGGGTGGATACTGATCCAATTGATATCCAAGACTTGTCTAGCCAGGAAAACAAAAAACAAAATCACTAGGGAATGCTTTAATACAACTACAGACTGAAAATGAAATTCTAAATGAGAAATTATCTAAGAAGGAAAGAGAGTTTGCCGAGAGATACAAAGAGATGATATCACAGTTTGATGCTAAGAAGAATACAGATAAAAGGATGCACACTCAATACACTACAGAGAGACAGAAAAGTCTTACTGAAGAAAGAACGCTATTAGATAAAGAAGAACAAGAACAAACAGAGGTGACTAACGACGAGAAAACTAAGAAAGACCAAAAGATACCTAAGACAGACGAGAAGATACCTAAGAAAGAAGAAAAGAAACCGCCTTGAAAGACAATTGATAACTGACGAAAGAACTGATGAAGAAGCGCATCAAAGACCTCAGCCTTAGGGGGGAATAGTTGATCGAACTTCCGTGAGTTCGTTTTTGGTCATCCTGCATTTCTGCATTTCACCGACCTTCGCAGATTAGGCTAATCGTATTATGAAATGAAAGGGAGGAAAAATGGATACGCAGTATTCTATAATGAACATTGTAAGGTTAGAGTTTCTTTAGTAGGCCACAGCAGATCGAAAAGTCGCTAATTTCGCTCAGTCAAGTTCTCGTATGGGTAAGGATTTGGCCATTGGCAGTTGAGGGGGGTGTTGATTCCCCCCGCCTACGTAGGGTGCTAAGTGAGTAAAGTAGCCGCCGGATCTAAGAACCCAAAGAGCACCCATCAAACCACCTCTAGTTCGGGACCCATTTCTACAGTTCGGGTGCCAGAGTCCTACTGGAGGCTCATACGCAACCTACGTCTGTTGGGGGGGCTGCCCCCTACCCTAAGCCGGGCGACGTACGGTGTGACAGACAAAGAAGATATGCGTGGGATTTGTTACCGTACGAAGGGGTAATCCGACCACCAGTTTCATCCAACGACATCGAGGGAGCCCTACCATTCCCAGTAGATCCTTCTTCTTCCTAAGAATTGAACAAAACAAGTTCACCTATACGAGAGTTCAGGTCAAGAGAAGGTCGACTATAACTATAAGTAGACGCTTCAGAGGCCCCATCTACATCATCACACGATGAAAACGAGGACTACAGACCAATCCCCGATCGGAAAACGCACATGTTCTATGCCCCGTCCACTCCTTGAGAAGGACAGGCAGCCCAGACTACATAATGGACTTGGTGGCCCGATTGCAACCTCATGGTACTAAGCCCTTCGCCCTCAACTAATACTTAGTTAAGCCCTTCACCCTGGCCGATCCAATTAGCGGAAATATCAGTGCTAGACCCCGAAAGGATTCTGATCATAGTCGTTCAGCGCGTCAAGTTGACACTATAGCTACAGGCAAGTGTTTAAGGTCGTGATTTCTCATTCAATGGCCTCACCATTATCATTCCCATGTACAATCCGACATCTAGTATTTCACCCGCAGGCTATACTGTCAAGCAAGGAAGGCGACCTCAAAGACTGGCGGCGAATTCGCGTGACGAAAAGCTAGGTTTTATTCCATCTCTAGTTTCATCGGATCGTTCATAGATGACATGCTTCTAAAGACTGCTGCTCAACGGCGTACGGCTGACGACAACGCAAGGCCGTGTACCGAAAAGCTGCAGAATGTACCAACGCCTGAATTTGACGGACGCGACGATGATAGCTACGAAATGTGCCGAGCCTATGTCCTTCCCAATCTAAGGGACAGTGTAGAGCGAACTTACCCGATTTTTCCCGAATCTTTTCAGACAAGGAGGGAACAACATCCCGGTCCGATGTTGGTTTTCCAACCCGACAGGACAGTCTTCCCACGCGCCCGACTCAACGAGAATATAGCCTCATAGCTGGCACGGCGAAGCGTATCGTCCCCTATCTTTATTGCACCCCGGACACCCAATCGATCGTTCCCCGATTGACACCTGACAGCCCTGAGTTCTACCCGATCATCCCCAGATATAGATGCGTCACACAAGTAACTCTCTCCTGATCCGCGACCGTGACTGAAAGCAGTTTCTTAGGCGGCTGTGCCAAGCTTAGTTGAAATTAAAAAAGGGACGGGAAGAAAGTAGTAGTGAGTAAAAGTGCTCAGAGAAGCGACATGCATATTCTAGCTAGCTAGCCAATTAATTTCGAGGGTAGCAATGATGAGGTGCAGCCGTCCGCTAACAATCGCCAATTTCGTGTCAAGAACGATCCCATAAGTGATCCTCTCTAAGTAGAAATCGAGATTTCCTGTAACTATGGGTCATAGGCATTTTTCCTACACAGTGCAAGCAAGTTAAATTTTTTTTACAAACATATCAGAATTTCTATTAATCAAACGACATTTTCTGGAATCTGGCATTTAGCGACAGGTGGATAATGTCTTAAAAAGACGTCAATTGCGAGAAGAGGTCTTGCTGCGCGCTGAGTTATTACCGTAATGCATGATCATCAAATCAAAGAAAGTGATGACCATGCTGCTTACGCGCTTAAGCAACAAACCCAGCGAAAAGGTAACTCCGCACTTTGTTAAGAACAGAAAATGTCGTTTTTGTGTGACAAAAGCTAAATAAACATAGCAGTCGTCATCCTGAAATCGACTCATGCTTACTGTGCCCACTACCTTTCCAATAACCCATACGCTTCGCTTTCTCCTGCACCCGGATGGATTGATTGATCATAAAACAGATTGGTGAGCTGCTGCTTGATGAACCGCTGCTGCCGCCCTTCAATCGCCGAGAGTTTCGCTAAGAACGTTCAAAACTCACTCTAAAGGGAAGAGTTAGCCGAACTTCCAGTAAGCCATGAAGAGAATTCCTCTTGTCCGTTTTAAGTCGAACCTTACAAAAATAATATTTTACAGACATAAATGTCATCCAAAAATGCCGGGAAAGCTTGCGCAAAGCGGATTCCAACAACTCGCCTAAATTCTGCTTACCCAAAACCTATTCGAACAGGAGACTAGCCCGGCGCATGCCCACCAGGCCGGTTTTTAAGCTCAGTCGGGGACACCTAATGAAGGTAGCTACGGGCAATAACAATGCACCAACCTTACCATATGGTAAAATCAACCACTAGGAGAATCTAGAGCTAACTGGAGTTCTGTTCCATCCTTTGATAGAGTCACGCACCTATTTGAGTGAAATCGTTTGGGTGAAGCTTGTGAACTGAACACCTATTAAAATTCAGCTTGTCGAGACAGATAATTGAATGAAGCTTGGAATGAATTAATTAAAAAATGAAATAAATTAAGACAATACGACAGAGCAAAATCTAGCATTTAATCTTTCTTGCCAAGCGGCTTCATTCGGGTCCTCCAGTAAGGGGGGAAAAGTCGCGTCTACTAGCACAGGAAGTCGCGATCCAACCGCAGGTTGGTTTCAGCGCACTTAGTCGTCCCGTAAGAAGCTGCTGCTTGGCTAACCCGCTCGCTGCTGCAGTGCTCAGTGTCGGTCATGTATCCTGCGTGGGCTCAGAGTTCCCCCTCCTTTTTGGGGGGAGGTGCCCTCTGATCCCGCTCGGGGTTTATTCCCTTCGCTCGCAGCCCACTTGAACAATCAGCAGGCAGATTTATCGTAGAATGAAGATCCAGCTTGACTCTAAGGACGAGGCAACTCAAAATGGGTGTTAGCGACTCCGATTTTGATGATCGTATACGATTGACCAGGCCTTCGCCGCAGGCGGGTGCAAACCGTCGGGTATCATGTACGGCTGCCCGCGAGAGCCTTGACAAAATCAAAGTATGTTTGATAAGGCGTTGGTTCGGTCGGTCGAGGTCGCTCTTCGCGAAAAAGAACGTACGGTACGGACATTTAGCGTAGATAAGGAGCGCGGCGATCGGCAGTGAGGTGAGGCGAACGACGAAGAGCTAGTGAGTGGGTAAGACAAGGTGTAGCGCAGTCTGGTCAGCGCATCTGTTTAGGTTCGAATCCTTTCACCTTGGCGTGGCTCGTTTTAGTAACAGTTCCCTATTATTATGAGAGGCTTGAGTTTAGGTTTGATAAGTACATGCTCATCCATGTGGCTGCGTAGAAATTTGCAGAATATTATTGATTTCAATCCATTTGACTGCATGCTTCTTACTGTTTTTCTGTTAGCTTTGATCTTTATCTATCTATGGCTTTATTGGAGAAGGAGAAAGATGCCCTTTCAATTGAAGCTAATCGTGCATCTCATTTTGTTTTTTTTTACTTTTTTTGGATCCGAAGTTCTTTCTTTATTGCCGTAGGGGCCATTTTTTCCTCTACGTGTATTATGATGAATGCTTATGGGGCCGGGGGGGATGACCATCCTTCCTCTTCCTTTTTTTAGGGTATTTCCGCCTGGGTTCAAAATACCCCGGGAAGAAGGAAATTCGCAGCCTTCTCAGGGAGTCGGGCAGCGGCTTCCTGGTTCGCCGCTCGAAATCTCTTCCCCGGGCATAAGCGGGGAGTCTCTCTTTAGAGACTCGGTGGAACAGCCCGGGGGGGAGCCCGCCCCTTCTGAGGCTGCGCCGCCCGCGAATCCAGGAGGTTCCCGGGAAGCTGTACCGCCCGCGAATCCAGCGGGTTCCCAGGAAGCTGGGCCGTCCAACCAAGGCCCCGCTCCCTATCCGTATCAACCAGATCAGGTGATAGGGGGCGATAGTGTCGAGACCATAAAGAGGCGACTCTTGTCGGGGCACGAGGCTGACCTACGAGGTCTGCGAGTTCGCCCGGGCCGAGGACCTCTTTGAGGTCAAAGCAGAGATTCTCGGGGAAATGTCACGCCTCGACCCAGAAGGGCCTTGGTTGGAACGCGGTGCTCGGGCGCCCCCCGGGGGAGGAGTCCCTCGAGAGGCTTTTCGCGATATTGGACGCACTCCGGGAGGGCGGACGCCAGTCGGAGGCGTTCGCTAAGCTGACCACGAAATTGTAGAATTCCGACTTTTTTTCCGTTATGCCGCTCCGCGAGCAAGGAGCGAAAGAACCAAGTGGGCTGTGGTGATGTCAGAATTTGCACCTATTTGTATCTATTTAGTGATCAGTCCGCTAGTTTCTTTGATCCCACTCGGTGTTCCTTTTCCATTTGCTTCCAATAGTTCAACCTATCCAGAAAAATTGTCGGCCTATGAATGTGGTTTCGATCCTTTCGGTGATGCCAGAAGTCGTTTCGATATACGATTTTATCTTGTTTCAATTTTATTTATTATCCTTGATCCGGAAGTAACCTTTTCCTTTCCTTGGGCAGTACCTCTCAACAAGATTGATCCGTTTGGATCTTGGTCCATGATGGCCTTTTTATTGATTTTGACGATTGGATCTCTCTATGAATGGAAAAGGGGTGCTTCGGATCGGGAGTAATCACTAGTGATAGGGCAAAAATAGGGGGGAAGGACAAAGGAAAGAGCGATGCCCACATTAAATCAATTGATTCGTCATGGTAGAGAAGAAAAACGGCGCACGGACCGTACTCGAGCTTCGGATCAATGTCCCCAGAAGCAAGGAGTATGCCCGCGTGTTTCAACGAGAACACCGAAAAAACCAAATTCAGCTCCACGTAAGATAGCCAAAGTACGTTTGAGCAATCAACATGATATATTTGCTCACATTCCAGGCGAAGGTCATAATTTGCAGGAACATTCTATGGTGTTAATAAGAGGAGGTAGAGTGAAAGATTTGCCAGGTGTGAAATCCCATTGTATTCGAGGAGTCAAGGATTTGCTGGGAATTCCGGATCGAAGAAGAGGCAGATCAAAATATGGTGCGGAAAAACCCAAATCGAGATGAATGGAAGATGCCTCTGGAACTAACTTGTTTTTCTAGATCAGTCGAAGTATTCATTGAAAAGTCTCAATGCTATCTTCGACAGTCTTGAGAGCGAGGGCCGCAATAGCGACCACTTTTAACTCTTTTGTTTCTAAATGATCCCGCTCTTGATCTGGGCGGGATCTATCAGCAGCGGCATTCTTCCTTGCTCGTTCCTAGGAACTCAGTAACGTGGCCAGTAAGTCAGCGAGCATTGAGGCAGGCAGACAGATATTATTAACTGCTTTAAGTCGGTAAGGCAAGGAGGGCGGATTTCACCGATCATTCCTACTTGACGCTTTGGACGAGTATTTTCAAAACCTTAGTTCACTATCATTAAGGGAACTTCTTGGATCGCCGCTTTGAGTCTTGTCTTAAGGCGACGGAAGGCAGAAGAGGGAAAGTCGCTCCTTAAATACGAGGAGTTTCAAGAACCCGGCTGATCAGTGTTCTGTTACTAATATGTTGATGACTTCGGCCAGTTCCTCGGTTAAGTTGCTTAGCATAATTGGTAACTACATGGTGTTGCTGCTATGGCCCTGGAGAGAGATTCCTACTTATACCGGGCAGCTCTACCAGCACTAAATTCCCTTCTTTCCGACCAGGACGTATGTTTCTTTAGCTTGTATATCCTCTTACCATGCAGAGTTATATGTTCAGGAGTTTCCAGCAGTAACCCCAAAGGGTTGCAGTAACACCAAAGGGTTTCAGATTCCGGACTGATCTCGTAGTCGGCTAGCTCATTCGAGCGTATCTCGTTTGGCCTCTTTTTCTCACCCTTACCTTTCCATTTCAAGCTTCATATCCTACTAATAGCCCCCCTTGTCGTTGAATCTCTTGTAGAAACCACCATTGAATAAAATCAAAGGGTTAGTCTTCTTTGATAGAGGAAAGGTTGAATGCTGCCCCCTTCCTCTGACCCCGAATCATTCTTTCAACCTTCGGCCAGGCGCCTAACTAACCTAAAAATTCGGAAGCTCCTGAAGATCTGACCGAAATCGGATTTACTTTTCGCGCCAGATTTGTTGAATGGCCTAGGAGTGAAGTTCAAGGGCTTGGCTTTTTGGCTCAGATTCCGTATCGGCTGTTTGTTCATCAAGCCTATTCTCGAGCCTATATCTACTCTCTTTTCTTTTAGAGGCGTACCTCTCCACGAGATCGAACACTTTACCAAGGATTGAATCCAAAAGCAAGAACTCGGTTGACGGGTGAAGGTTCATCTTCAAATCTGTCTCCTTGTCATGAACAAACTACTTTCTCTACATTAGAGTGCAAGGTGCGCAGAAGATTCCTTTAGGTAAGCACACTAGAAGGAAAGGACTTGTCTTGTCTGGACTTCCTATGTCTTGCTGCCTCCGCTTGACTCAGGAGGAGAGGAGAGCATTCTTCTACAAAAATCATAAAACGATTATTGCGAATAATGAGACGCTACCCTTGCCTTGAGGAAGATCTGCGAACCGCGATCGAGGGAAGGCTTTTCTTCTTTCCTCGGCTTTCCTCACTTTATCACACTCGACGAAACGGAGAGCAAAAGAACCTTGACTTTAGCAAACTAAGAGACAAGCAAGGACGGGAAGCTACTCGCCCTCGGTCAGTAGAACCGGGAAGAGCACCCGCTTCTCTTACTATATTAGTATTAGTAGGGCACGCTACTCTTTCCTTTAGGAACAATAGCCGACTAGTCTCTTACACAAGAATTGGTGGACTCGCACGCATAGGTCCCTCTTTCTTTTCTAGTGTACGTACCTCGGCTCGGGGTTTATTCTTTATTAATGGGTGGGCGTGAGAGTGCTCGACTGACTTTCTGTCCAAACAAAAAAAAAGGCTACGTAGTGCAGCTTGGGGGAAGCCCAGGTCCAGTTTAGGGAGGGGCAGTCGCCCAGTAGCGGAGGATAGTGGATCGATTAGCCTACGCTACAAGCAGCACGTTGTTCCTACCCCTTAACCTACCTTATCTTAGGGGAGGATAATCTTTAGTAGTTTTCCATTAAGATCTTTATTGCTTTTGCCGCTCCTAAGAGAAAGAGACCGTTAAAACTAAAACTAAAGCTGGAGGAAAGAGAAGTCTTCCTTCTTCTAGAGCTGCTTTCAAAGGGTGATCCCTTTACTAAGTAGCTTTCACGCTCCCCAGCCTTCTGACCTGCTCCATTTAATATTTAATAATGAGAATAAGCAGACTAACTTAGACCTTAAGGGGGCAACACCAATACCCACTCGATTGGACAAAACAAGACCTGGGTTGACATCCACGAGGCAATTCAAGTAAACAACAGGGTTGGCAACTCGGGGATAGACTTGGTTCCTCAGTGACTCAGAAATGCACCACCTCTTAGGTCAGCTCATCCAAGCGGAGCTGACCCTTCTCTTAACTGGTATTTCCGCTTTTTCTCTTGCATTCCATAATGGGAAGAACCTCTTCGTCTATTCTCTTCGGGGGGCAACCTGCAGGCTCGAGAGACCTGTGGAATAAAGAGGAAGAGAAGCACGACTCTCTTATACAAGAAGTAGGGAACAGAGCTGCACCCTAGGGCGGACTGACTCAAAGAAAAGAAAGATCGGGGGAAAGATTGAATCTTGGCAGAGTGACCCACTTTATACCCATCTGCCTATACGGGGCAAAGTCCTCACTTTAGGTTTAGGAATAAATCCCGACTTGGGAGCTAAGCTTGGATCAGAGGTGGGCGGACCTTTCTCTTACTAAATTCTATTTCATATGCATATTTGTGCAGCCGCTCTGACTTCTATTGAGAGGCCCCTCGGGGAGAGAGCCATTATTGGGCATATAGAAATACGTACTCTTCTGTGCCCCGACTAAATCCTATTTATTGTAACAAAAGGCCGATACTCTAAGAGCAGTCGTCCTACTAAGACTCTAGCGCTAGCTCATAGGAAAAAGGGAAGAACCACTTCTTCATTGTCTATTGCTCGGGCGATAGGAGCGGGAGACCTTAGCCCTTATTGACTTCAACAAACTAAACCCCTAGGGAAGGAAGGTTAACCAACCCAATCTTTAAAGAAAGGATTCTTGCATGTCGATTTAGCAAACCAATGCCTTAAACCACTCAGCCATACCTCCCAGGATTCGGAAAGCACGGGGAACTTCTCCTTCCATTAAGAAAGAGTTAATCTTTTCATACTTAGCCAGGAATGGCAGAATCGTTTGTTGCCATTCAAGAGGCCCGGTAAGTGAAATCAAAATGAAAAAAGGGTAGGAAAGAGCTTGAACGACCGATTTCACAAGAGGTCGAATGTACCCATTATCATGCTTGTCAACGAGATTCCAAGGCGCTTCACCGGAAGAAAGATTCCCCAAAATGCGATTACTATTAGTTTGTCACCAACCTCTTTTCATATAATCGTTTGTTATAGGAATCGGGTGTTCGATCCTTATTAAGACTCCACTATTTCATTCATTCATTCTCGGTGCAAAACCGTCCAGCTAGGGAACTCTTCATCAGCCGCTAATTCAGAGGATTCGTTTGTGACTTCCACCTTTTAGACATCCAAAAAGGGAAAGCGAGGAAGCTCTGCCCTTATTAACACATGGGCGATC